TTGCCCTCACCGTTGCCCTCTTACCGTTGCCCTCTTACCGTTGCCCTCTTACCGTTGCCCTCTTACCGTTGCCCTCTTACCGTTGCCCTCTTACCGTTGCCCTCTTGCGAGGCGAAGGACGAGGAGCGAGGCGAAGCCGAGCGACTCGGACGAGCCACAAGAGAACATGTTGTATCTGCTGAGGGAACGGTTCGGGGGAACGGTTGGGGGAACGGTTCGGGGAACGGTTCGAGGGAACGGTTCGGGGGAACGGTTGGGGGAACGGTTCGGGGGAACGGTTCGGGGGAACGGTTCAGGGGAACGGTTCGGGGGAACGGTTCGGGGGAACGGTTCGGGGGAACGGTTCGCGGGAACGGGTTACGGGAACGGGTTACGGGAACGGGTAACGGGGGGGCACAAGCCCAAGCTCCCGGATGGCCCAGATCAGCGCTTGGAAGATCAGCGCTTGGATCAGGTACGAGGAGCTAGGCGAAGACGAGGAGCGAGGCGAAGCCGAGCGACTCGGACGAGCCACAAGAGAACATGTTAAGAGAACACCCAGATCAGCGCTTGGATATACTTTGCAGAATCATGTGGGAACTAGCGGGGTGCAGAATCATGTGGGAACTAGCGGGGTGCAGAATCATGTCTTGCCAACCAATCTCGGACTCATGGCCCCCTGGGGGAACGGTTCGGGGGAACGGTTCGGGGGACGGTTGACGGGGCGGGGGTTGGACTGGGGGAACGGTTCGGGGGAACGGTTCGGGGGAACGGTTCGCGGGAACGGGTTACGGACATGACCTGGCTCGTACGAGGAGCGAGGCGAAGCCGAGCGACTCGGACGAGCCACAAGAGAACATGTAGTATCTGCCCCGAAGGGGCAGTCCTGGGCCTGTAGGCATTGCCATGGGGGCTCGGGACGAGGAGCGAGGCGAAGCCGAGCGACTCGGACGAGCCACAAGAGAACATGTTAAGAGAACATGAGGCGAAGGACGAGGAGCGAGGCGAAGCCGAGCGACTCGGACGAGCCACAAGAGAACATGTTAAGAGAACATGAGGCGAAGGACGAGGAGCGAGGCGAAGCCGAGCGACTCGGACGAGCCACAAGAGAACATGTTAAGAGAACATGAGGCGAAGGACGAGGAGCGAGGCGAAGCCGAGCGACTCGGACGAGCCACAAGAGAACATGTGCAGGAACATGGGGGCTCGGGACGAGGAGCGAGGCGAAGCCGAGCGACTCGGACGAGCCACAAGAGAACATGTTAAGAGAACATGAGGCGAAGGACGAGGAGCGAGGCGAAGCCGAGCGACTCGGACGAGCCACAAGAGAACATGAGGCGAAGGACGAGGAGCGAGGCGAAGCCGAGCGACTCGGACGAGCCACAAGAGAACATGTTGATAGAACATGTTGGGCTACGTCAACAAAGTGCAGGAACATGGGGGCTCGGGACGAGGAGCGAGGCGAAGCCGAGCGACTCGGACGAGCCACAAGAGAACATGTTAAGAGAACATGAGGCGAAGGACGAGGAGCGAGGCGAAGCCGAGCGACTCGGACGAGCCACAAGAGAACATGTTGGGGCTTTGGGAAAGCATCCGAATATCATAAATACTTAGCAGACTCATGTGGGAACTAGCGGGGTGCAGAATCATGTCTTGCCAACCAATCTCGGACTCATGGCCCCCTGGGGGAAACGGTTCGGGGAACGGTTCGGGGGACGGTTGACGGGGCGGGGTTGGACTGGGGAACGGTTCGGGGGAACGGTTCGGGGGAACGGTTCGGGGGAACGGTTCGGGGGAACGGTTCGGGGGAACGGTTCGGGGGAACGGTTCGGGGAACGGTTCGGGGGAACGGTTCGGGGGAACGGTTCGCGGGAACGGGTTACGGACATGACCTGGCTCGTACGAGGAGCGAGGCGAAGCCGAGCGACTCGGACGAGCCACAAGAGAACATGTTAAGAGAACATGAGGCGAAGGACGAGGAGCGAGGCGAAGCCGAGCGACTCGGACGAGCCACAAGAGAACATGTTAAGAGAACATGAGGCGAAGGACGAGGAGCGAGGCGAAGCCGAGCGACTCGGACGAGCCACAAGAGAACATGAGGCGAAGGACGAGGAGCGAGGCGAAGCCGAGCGACTCGGACGAGCCACAAGAGAACATGTTGGGGCAAGACTTAGCAGAATCATAAATACTTAGCAGACTCATGTGGGAACTAGCGGGGTGCAGAATCATGTCTTGCCAACCAATCTCGGACTCATGGCCCCCTGGGGGAACGGTTCGGGGGAACGGTTCGGGGGACGGTTGACGGGGCGGGGGTTGGACTGGGGGAACGGTTCGGGGGAACGGTTCGGGGGAACGGTTCGGGGGAACGGTTCGGGGGAACGGTTCGGGGGAACGGTTGGGGAACGGTTCGGGGAACGGTTCGGGGGAACGGTTCGGGGGAACGGTTCGGGGGAACGGTTCGGGGGAACGGTTGGGGGAACGGTTCGGGGGAACGGTTCGGGGGAACGGTTCGGGGGAACGGTTCGCGGGAACGGGTTACGGACATGACCTGGCTCGTACGAGGAGCGAGGCGAAGCCGAGCGACTCGGACGAGCCACAAGAGAACATGTAGTATCTGCCCCGAAGGGGCAGTCCTGGGCCTGTAGGCATTGCCATGGGGGCTCGGGACGAGGAGCGAGGCGAAGCCGAGCGACTCGGACGAGCCACAAGAGAACATGTTAAGAGAACATGTTAAGAGAACATGTTGGGGCTTTGGGAAAGCATCTCAACAAAGTGCAGGAACATGGGGGCTCGGGACGAGGAGCGAGGCGAAGCCGAGCGACTCGGACGAGCCACAAGAGAACATGTTGTCTCTGCGAACATGTTAGGAGAACATGTTAAGAGAACATGTTGAGAGAACATGTTGGGCTACGTCAACAAAGTGCAGGAACATGGGGGCTCGGGACGAGGAGCGAGGCGAAGCCGAGCGACTCGGACGAGCCACAAGAGAACATGTT